TCACTACACTTAGATTTATTGGATTTGTTGCTAAAATATCGGTATTAACCCCGAAACTCCCGGCAGATGGCCAGTGGCCTAAAGAAAGGAAAGAATCGGTTACATTTTTCATATGATCTCCTCTTATATAGACTAAAAAACCGAACAGAGTTATTTTTTTATTACCTCTTTTCTTCTTTTATTCTATATTCTATTTGTTTATTTCCTATTTTAAAATCGAGTTAAATTAAAGAATATTCGAATTATAAACTAAACTACGAACTGCTCCTTTTGTTACAACATTTCCCCAAAATTGTTTTCCTTGGACTACGGACGGGAAGGATGAAAGCGAGTTGGTATGCTAATTCCTCACCCGCAAATCAGCCCTTCCCGTGGTTATTTTCTCAAAAAATACGTAATTGTAGGAGTTTAATTTGGATATAATTCGAAAAAGCAAACGACAAGTCCAAGCCAATAAAATATGAAAAAATAAAAAATTTTCATATTTCTAAAATTAAACAAAAGGATTCGCAAATAAAAGTGCTAATGCTACAACCAGTCCATAAATTGTTAAAGCTTCCATAAACGCTAGACTAAGCAATAGAGTGCCTCGTATTTTTCCCTCAGCTTCAGGCTGTCTCGCGATACCCTCTACAGCTTGACCCGCGGCAGTTCCTTGACCAACCCCAGGTCCAATAGAAGCAAGCCCTACAGCCAATCCAGCAGCAATAACAGAAGCGGCAGAAATCAGTGGATTCATGATAAGTTCCTCGTACCAAAAAAAAGAAATGGTTAATGATACAATCAACCAATGAATTATGACTTAATTATTCCGTCGCTAGGATTCATCCAGTCGAAGTAACTAAGAACTTCGAATATAATTATATTATTGAATCATCAGAATTACTTAGATTTATCTTTTTTAGTTTCTATTCGCAGAGCCCTTGTGAACCCATACGACTTCTGCTCTTCCATTTCTTGGTTCCGAACTGTTGAATTATTTCTTGATTTCATCTGTTTATTAATTCACAGTCATAATGAAACAGAAGACTTTTATTGACTATTGAAATCCCTATCTCCTCTCCAATTTCACAGTAATAGAGCAAATTATATCTTTAGTTCATATATAACAAGTCAATATCTAATATCACATATACGTGTTTTTCTTCTATAACGTAAACAAACCAGTCATTCATCTTAAATTGAATTAATTAAGTGTCGAAATAACTACAAAAGTTGGCTTATAGCCATTCAATTATATTACATATACCCCAATCAATTACATTACATATACCTGGTTCTAAACCCAAAATTTTGATGAATCCTTTTTTCGTATTTTCGTAAATTCTTTTCTCCCTTTCCTTTTCTTTATCCTTATTCCCACGGATACAAGGGAAATGGAAAAATGGATTAAGTAAATTATTGCATAGAAATCAAATTATTTTTTTGATCTAAGTTCATGCAATTTATTATTTATAATAATTTTCTTTTGGTCAATTCTTGAACAAAAGCAACTGAAACCAGAATTGTTTCGCCCTTTTGTTTAATCACACCACATATCATAAACATATACTACAAGTATTCTTATGCAAAATTCAAACTATTCAATTATTTTATTATTTGAAATTTGACACAGGCTTACCAACATAAAACGAATACTCATTGAGAGGGTTAAATTAAACGGACGGAAGGGTTTAGGAAAAAGATCCTTTAGATCTCTTTCCTTTCTTTTTACAAGTCTCTAATATCGTAACTTTTTTCTATTACTCTAGATTGTATATAGCCGCCCAAATTGTATATTTCCGAAGTAAATACTATCTTGAGCCGCGCATATGGGCTAAAAAAAGACTATTTCAATGATGGCCCTCCATGGATTCACCTATATACGCCGCAGCTAAAGTTGCAAAAATAAGAGCTTGAATACCACTTGTAAATAATCCAAGGAACATGACAGGTATAGGAACCACTGAAGGTACTAAAGAAACAAGAACAACAACGACTAATTCATCAGCTAAGATATTCCCGAAAAGTCGAAAACTAAGTGATAAGGGCTTTGTGAAATCTTCTAAGATGTTGATTGGTAAAAGGATTGGAGTTGGCTGAATATATTTCCCGAAATAACTTAATCCCTTTTTGCTAAGACCCGCATAGAAATATGCCACTGACGTAAGTAAAGCCAAAGCTACAGTAGTATTTATATCATTCGTGGGTGCGGCTAACTCTCCATGAGGTAATTGTATTATTTTCCAAGGTAAAAGAGCTCCTGACCAATTAGAAACAAAAATAAATAGAAACATAGTTCCAATAAAAGGAACCCAAGGACCGTACTCTTCGCCAATTTGAGTTTTACTTACATCTCGAATAAATTCAAGAACATATTCGAAGAAATTCTGCCCGCCAGTCGGAATAGTTTGCGGGTTACGAACAGCTATAGCGGCTGAACCTAATAAGATAGCAATTACAACCCAAGAAGTAATAAGTACTTGACCGTGGACCTGGAAACTCCCTATTTGCCAATAGAAATGTTGGCCTACTTCCACACCGGATATATCGTATAACCCCTTTAGTGTGTTGATGGAACATGATAGAACGTTCATATTGCCCTCTAAAAAAATCAAACTTTAAATAAAAATTTTTTGATTCAACCACCTGCCTACTTGAATCGGATATTTTGAATACTAACTAAACTAACTAATTACATAGTATCCCCAGTTCTTTTTATTTCTTTTTTAGAATTAAGAAAAAAGAGTAAGCTATTCCCGAAATCTATGGGACTTCCGAAGTAAGTTATTTATCTTATTATTAATCAAGGATTTCTTATATAGCTAGAACGCCCTTCACAAATTGCGAATACTAATTTGTTAAGAATTAATCGGATTGAAGATATAGCGTCATCATTTGCTGGAATCGAAATATCTGCGATATCGGGGTCACAATTTGTATCGATTAAACAAATTGTTGGAATTCCCAAAGTGATACACTCTCGCAAGGCCGTATATTCTTCGTGCTGATCGACAATGATTACAATATCGGGTAACCCTGTCATATATTTAATTCCGCCCAGATATGTTTGCAAGCGAGATAATTGTCTTTTCAGCATAGCTTCATCTCTTTTCGGAAGACGGTTGAATTTCCCCATTTTTTGTTCCATTCTTAAGTCCCGGAACTTATAAAGCCTGGTTTCAGTAGTGGACCAATTCGTTAACATACCGCCAAGCCATTTTTTATTAACATAATGACACCGGGCCCTTATTGCAGCCCACGCTACTGAATCAGCTGCTTTATTTTTGGTACCAACAATTAAGAATTGTTTTCCCCTACTTGCCGCATCAAAAATCAAATCACAAGCTTCTGATAAAAAACGGGCAGTTTTAGTAAGATTTATAATATGAATACCTTTACGCTTTGCAGAAATATAAGGTGCCATTTTTGGATTCCATTTCCTAGTACCATGGCCAAAATGAACTCCTGCCTCCATCATCTCTTCCAAACGGATGTTCCAATATCTTCTTGTCATTTCTCCCCACACCCTCTTTCTTTTTTTGAAAAAAAAAAAAGAGGGAACCCTGAAACTGAAATAAATAATTGTTCCGACGGAACTTTCTCTTCTACCGTAGATAGACAACCAAAACTTTTTATTCATTATTATCTTTTCATTTTTTTGATTACCAAATAATAATAATAAAGATAGTGAAAAGGATGAACTTAGGAGTCATTAAATCCTATAAATGATTCTTTTAGTGTATCATGGAAATTCTTTGATAAGGGACGAATCCAATAATTTTCTGTGGTGGAACAAAATATCTCGCATTTCCCCCCCGAATAGATTCTTTTTTTTTGTTTCCAAAGGAATGTTGTTATGTTGTTTTGAAGGGTATACTAATCCTTTGAATCCGGTACCAACAGGTATCATCCCCCCCAAAACAACGTTCTCTTTCAGACCCTTCAACCAATCAATACGGCCCCGGAGAGCCGCCCTTGCTAAAACCCGAGCAGTTTCTTGAAAACTTGCCTCAGATATGAAACTTTGAGTATTGAGCGATGCTCTTGTTATTCCCAATAAGATGGCTCGGTAACAGATCGCTTCTTCTAAAGCGCGCCCCATTCGTTCCGCTCGTAACAATCCAATTAGTTCTCCGGGTGAAAAAACATTAGACATTCCATCTTCTGAAACCAAAACCTTTGATGTTATTTGACGTACAATAATTTCTATATGCCTATTATGAATCTGCACCCCCTGGGATCGATAAACTTTTTGTATCTTATTAACCAAAGAGATACGGCTTTGCACTATAGTTAGTTCAGCACCAATCAAAAATCCCCAGGGAATTCCAAGAATTCTTGTTATACATTCGTTCCAAACCTCAATCCTTTTTTCTAGATTCATCGATATTGAATCTATCGAACGCACTTCTAATACCTGTTCCACTTTTGGAAGACCCTGCGTTATATCACCAGATCTCGATTTTTCATAAAAAAATGTAACTAAAGTTTCTCCTTCGTAAAGGATTTCCCCATAATGGCCATGAACAGTTGCTCCCGGGGTGGCCAAAAAAGGCTTAGCGGATCGTATTACTATAGAGTCAACTTGAACAAGTATAACTTGACCCGATTTTAGGCGGGGTCTGTTTTTGGCTATACATACATTTTCACAAATCAACTGCCCAAGACTCATTATTGTAGATGTCTTTTCACAACAATTATGATCGAGAAAATACCAATTCAAATGGAAAGGATTCAAAAAAATATTACTGGAGAGGTCGGGATTATAAATTTTTCCATGTTCATCCATTAAATAATATTTAATTACTTGAACCGTTTGTTTTAAATTGTCAAGTTGTAAATAGTTAGTTATCAATATATGATTATGAGTTAATAAATGATAAAATGAATAAAAATTCGCAATGGGAAAGGCTGTTCCTAAGGGGCCCAACGAATTCCTAATTGGAGGATTTTTGTGAATTGATTCTTTTATCACACTGTGATTTTTTACCGGACCCATTCGAAAACTATTGGATGAT